TATCTCCCATCTATCTATTTTCTTTAGTTATTCACTAGAACAATTATGATCTGTAAGTTGATCCGGGGCAAGTGTTCGGATCTATTATGACATAGCCACGAGGCGCTCAACGGACACTTTTTAATCTTATAAAACCTTTTCAGGTATTTGAATTGACGCAAAAACAATTTTTTTGTGCAACTCAGTATATTCATATCTCAATTATAAGTTCCTAAATAGAACTACTTTATGTCTTACATAGAACATTTTACTTATTACTTTACTCTATTATTAAAAATTTACTCTATTCCAAATCGCGCAAGCAGTCATTAGTCATTACTAAACTAAGAGACATTCCAGTATTGATATTTAGTCATTCGAAAGCCTCTTTTATTAGTTTTAATAGGAATAAAAAAAAATAGATTCTCTACTCTATCTGTGTATCGGTTATTCCTACGAAATACCGGACGAAATAGAAAAAAACGATCTTAGAAGGGATATAATGAAATTCTTTGATTGGTTCTTTCCAGAGAACCTTTTTATTTGACTGATGGGGACAACAAACAAAACTATTTTACAAAACAATTTTATTATAACAAATAGAATTTCTTATTTTATTATAAAGAGTAAATAGAAAAATAGAAAAATTCTAAATAATACTAAAATAATACTAAATAAAATAAGAAAAGTGCTCTTATTCGAAACGCCTTGTGATCTTCAACCAATTCTGTGCTTCAATATAATTACCTGGAGTAAGCGCTATAGCTTGTTTCCAATACTCAGCGGCTTGATCGAACCAAGCCTCTGCAATTTCAGAATCTCCCTGTCGAATGGCCTGTTCTCCCCGGTCGGAATAGGCAGTTAAATTCCTTCCCTTAGAACCGTACTTGAGAGTTTCCTACTCATACGGCTCAGCAGTCAATTCTTTCGGTGTCCCATTTTTTAATCTACCATAATATATAATTATATAATTGAAATTGAATGAGATTTCTCATAGATCTATCTAATTTTTTTTTCTCGAGTTAACCAAAAGAGATTAATTGCATGAGTTTCAAACTTTAATTTTGATTAATAATTTAATCAGTTTTAGTTTTATCTTTTTTCCCACCTTCAGAAGAATAAAGCATAGGCATTTTCACTATCATTAGAATTTTCTAAAAGGTAACTATCTCGGTTTCATATATAAATTTCTATAGAATCTTTGAAAAAGACTTTCTTTCATAAGAAAGAAAAGACTTACTATCTTTGGGATCTGATTCTACACCGCTGCTCAATACCTTAGGGGATCGACTCTATTACATAAGTTGATTCCTAACTTTTATCTCATATCGTGACATAAGTAAGCAGTTCTTATTGTATCGGTCCAAAACCTCACTAATTGATCTTTACGGTGCTTATTCTTTCTATCAATTAGATCCTTTCTTTATCCATAGACTAAAGGATCTAGGCATACCTATTTCTTCATATTTGGACTTCTATGAAGTTTCTTTCTTTTTCTTTGCTACAGCTGATATAAATCGTTGTTTTGGACACGATAGATATGATATGTAGAAAGCCTATTTTCTAGTATTTATTAGCGGATTTGCTCTTTCTTTCCTTTTTTTCTTTCTATAGTGGAGATAGTCGCACGTAATGACAGATCACGGCCATATTATTTAAAGCTTGTGGTAAGAACGGGTTTCGTTCTAGTGCCCTAAAATAATATTCCAAAGCTTTCGTATGTTCTCCGTTCCTTGTGTGGATAAGACCTATGTTATAGAGTATATAACTTCTATCATAGGGATCAATTTCTAGTCGCATAGCTTCATAATAATTCTGTAAAGCTTCCGCATAATTTCCTTCGGATTGAGCCGACATCCGTTGCGGTCGTCTTCGATTCAAAGAATCTCCGTTCCAGAACCGTACGTGAGATTTTCATCTCATACGGCTCCTCCTTTTTTATGTGCATAATGAGAATAATACATGGAATCATCAAAAAAGATTGAAATAATTTCATTATGAACCGAACGGGGCTAGTGTTTTTACAAGAAATCTCTAACCAACCTTCCTGTAAAAGATCTTTTCTTAACATCAAGTATCTTGGTACTAGATAAAAATGATAACTCTAACAATTTCTTTGTTCTTAACACCCCTTAATTTCCGGGAATTAGTCACTTCAACAGTCTTCGATGGTTATACGGGTATCCAAAATACGAACGAGATGGATATTTGTTGTACCAACCATTCTTGTTAATCCCGATTCCGATAAAGAAAAGGTATAATTTATAACAAAGTTTTCGTATTGTTGATTCCTAGGCGTAGTGCTTCTTCCCCTATGCTGCCTATTGGTACTAGTGAAGTAGGGTTGACCTAACCCATAGGTCATAGGTGTAACCTTTCGCTCAATACTAGAATCTAAAATTGAAGCATCTGAGGCTGCATTAATCGGGGATACACGACAGAAGGAATTGTTTTATTTACAAACTTCACCTTCACAATAAGCGTAGATTTATTTCAATAATCTTTTTATTTCTCTCCCAAATAATGTATCTTTCTCCGAAGACTGAAATCGGTAAAGAAAAAAAACATCAAATCGCACCATCTCTGTAATAGGTGAATGCCTCTTTTTCTCCTGAAGTTGTCGGAATTATTCGTAATAAGATATTGGCTACAATTGAAAAGGTCTTATCAATAAAATTTCCATTTATCCGAGATCTGGGCATAGGTAGCAGTCCATTCTATAATTTCTTTTACTTACCTCTTGTGGGAAAATGATCCCACAAACAAAGAAATTGTACAGTACGAAATAACATAAAAATAAAAAAAAAATAGATCAATTGATTCGTTCTAATTCATTGATTTAATTTGGTATAAATATTGTAAGTAAAAAGAATAACTATTGGAAAAAGATGGGAGCGCCGTCTTCGCAAGAATGAAATGAATAGATATATATCTTTTTTTAACAGTTTTTCACAAAAAAAAAATCATTTTTATCCCCCCCCTTGAAGGAAGGGTTTTTCTTTGATGAAAAGTTTTCTATATTTTTTTATAGTTAGAATTGACTGTACGTACCTATCAAAAAATCTAATATGAATGACTCACTATTCACTCGATTTCTGGGCCATAATCATTATGTAGGAGAGATGGCCGAGTGGTTCAAGGCGTAGCATTGGAACTGCTATGTAGGCTTTTGTTTACCGAGGGTTCGAATCCCTCTCTTTCCGTACCTTTCACCTAATTCACCAATCTTATTAACGGCAATGTATCAAAGCAAATAACAATGGATACCATTATTCCAACGGTTAAGTTAGACCTTTCTTTTATTTTGATATAGATTCTTTATTCCTATGTTCCGCAGTACAGAAAATAAAATACTGGAAAGAGTAGACAACAGGGAATGAGAATCTCCCTACCGATCCGTGATCCATGAATGGGAGAAAAATCCCCGTATCAAACTCCTTACTTTGGTGGGGATTTTTGCTTAGGCGAAAAGGGAAAAATTGTCCGAACCCTTGTTTTATTGTTTTATTTTAATTAGGTTTAAGTCTGACGAGAATAATATTCTACAACCAGCAATTCATTTATTTTCAAACCGACCCATTGACTATCTATTATTTGATTGACTAATCCTTTATATTGGAATGGTTGAAGGGTCAAATGTTTTGGCAATTCCTCGCGGGGGGGTGAATCAAGATAATTTTGAATCAGAGCTCTAGATTTTTGTTCATCCCTCGCTGTAATAATATCGTGGGGTTTGCAGCGATAACTTGGTATATCTACTATACGACCATTAACTAAAATATGTCTATGGTTAACTAATTGGCGGGCTTGGGGAATAGTTGAAGCCATACCCAATCGAAAAAGGATGTTATCCAAACGCATTTCAAGTAATTGTAGTAAAACCTGACCTGTTGACCCTTTGGCTTTTCCGGCAATACGAACGTATTTAAGTAATTGTCGTTCTGTAAGACCATAATGAAAACGCAATTTTTGTTTTTCTTCTAAACGAATACGATATTGAGATTTTTTACTGGAACGTGATTGGTTTCTAAGATCGCTTCCGGCTTTAGGCCTTTTACTAGTTAGTCCCGGTAAAGCCCCCAGACGGCGTATTTTTTTGAAACGAGGCCCTCTGTAACGCGACATAAAGACTCCTTATTTTATTGAAATTTCATAAATTAAAACTAAACTAAATGATAATAAATAAAGCGAAATCTACTAAAGTATTGTACCACAAAGAATAATTAGATGAATTGTATAAATATCCGGACCTTATTGTATTTGTATATGTCTAAAAAAAACTAAAGATTCTTTTCTTGATTTGTTATACCGAGATCGAGCTCCTCTAATTTCTAATTGTAGGTTCCTACGACACGGTAGATCGGTGACTCTTGGAAAAAAAGGGGAAAGAATCCTTTTCAATATTCTTTGATTTCACATTATCAATTATGTTATGTAAAAAATCAAACAAATAAAGAAAAGCCTGCTATCGGAATCGAACCGATGACCATCGCATTACAAATGCGATGCTCTAACCTCTGAGCTAAGCGGGCTCACATAACAAAAATTGTACACATATAGGAATTTAGTAAACTACTGGGATCTTAATTATTAACTGTTCATTCTTAGTTTTCATAATGAATATAAATCTATAGAATTTAAAATAAATATTTGAATGAATAGATTATAGAACATAACGATTAATACTCTAAAAAGAATCTAATAATTCTAATTAGATCAATTAGAAATTTAATTAATTATTAATTAATATTAAAGTATTAATAAATTTACTTTTTTTTAGTCATTTTGAGTTATGTTCTAGAGGGTCTGCTTTAAGGAAATGAAAAGGAGAAGAATAAAATGAGAAAGAAGAAAGAGAAGGGTGTAATCGAGATAAATGCAATCCAGATCGTAATGAAAGATTCCTCTGTTTTCAGTCAGAAAAATAGAAGATAAGACGAAAAAAAAGAAAGAATCGACCGTTTGAGTATTTAAAATTACACGAGAAAAATGATAGAAAAGAAAGGAGTGCGTGTATAATA